ATTTATATATAGAAATATATAGAAAATAAAAAAAGGGATAAAATAAGAACTGTAATGAGATAATAAAGAAGTATTTAGATATACGTAAAGATTTAATCCGCTTTTCAGTCGGAACAAAACAAGAAAAGTCTTTTTTTGTTTGAATAATTTTACTAAGTTATAAGTTGAAGTGAATTGAATCATTGAATAAGTTCTATTTGTTCAATGAATTACTCTCCCTTCACTTCCCCTTTTTTTGTTTCTTTTTGTCCATTACTGTTATGAATCTAAACAAAAAAAAAAGAAGTTAAGATATACCTGTAAAAGATAACTAGGGATAAGAATCCTTGGCGAACAGGAGAAAAAACACGATTCTTTCGATACAAGACGACACAAGAAAAATACCTTTCTTGTGTCGTCTTGTATCGAATAGAAGATTAGGAAGACTAAAAAGACTTTATAGAAATCTTTTTTACTTTCATTTTTCCCGTCTTTGCCTTGTATTCTATTCCTTTGTATGCTTTTTTTCTATTATTAGGAATAGTATACAAGTAATGAGTTTCAGACATCTCACAAAAGAAAAAACAGTATAAAAAAAGAAAAAAAAGTAAAAGGCTTACATAATTTTTGAATCATACAATACATAATTCTATCAATCGACAAGTTTAAGGAATCTCTAGATCTAGAAATTTATTTCGTACAACTGAACCTTTTCAAACTGTTTCTTTTTTAGAACCAAAAAGATTTGTGCCAAAATCACAGATGCCAAGAAGAACAAAAGGCCTTGGACTCGTAATGGATCTTGAAGCACTATTTCTGCGTCTCCCTGCCCAAACCCTCCTACATTTGGATTACTTGTTAATGGTTGATCAAGCTTGATGGATTCACCTTCTGAAACAAGAAGTTCTGGTCCTGGAGGTATAATATCAACCACTTGACGTCCATCTAATGCATCAATTATGGTTATTTCATACCCCCCCTTTTCTTTACGTACTATTCTGCTTACTATACCGGCTGATGTAGCATTATAAACTGTATTGTTACTCTTGCTACCATCAGGATAAATCTGACCCCTTCCTCTGTTCCCACCTACATATATAGGATATTTTAAGAAGTGAACGTCTTTTTTCGTAGCAGGGTCGGGAGAAAGAATGGGAAAGACGATTTCACTATATTTCTGACCGGGAACAGGACCTATCACAAGAATATTTTTTTTATTAGGACGATAAGACTGAAAAGAAAGATTGCCCATCTTTTCTTTCATTTCGGGAGAAATACGATCGGGGGGGACTAATTCGAATCCCTCGGGTAAAATAAGAACAGCTCCCACATTTAAAGCTCCCTTTTTACCATTAGCAAGAACTTGTTTCAGTTGCATATCATAAGGAATTCGAACAACTGCTTCAAATACAGTATCAGGAAGTACAGCTTGCGGAACTTCAATATCCACGGGCTTATTAGCTAAATGGCAATTGGCACATACAATTCGACCAGTCGCTTCTCGTGGATTTTCATAACCCTGCTGCGCAAAAATGGGATATGCATTTGAAATAGATGCTCGAGTTATTACATATATCATGATCGATAAAGAAATGGATCGAGTCATCTGTTCTTTTACCCAAGAAAAAGTATTTCTATTTTGCATAGTCCAATCATAGATCCCGGAATTTCTACAATAAATTCGATAGGTAGCTAGTAGAATTCCCTATCCACAAGTTTGCCATTGTATTGATTGTACTGAAAGAAAGGTATCGAATTTATGGGTCTTTTCCTATTTTTGTTTTTGTGTCAGAATTAAGTCTTTGTATCTAGAATAGAACATCGAAGAAGGGACCTTTTCGAATGAAAAAAAAAAAAAAGAAGTAAATATTCTTTCCAGATTCCAGAAATACCAATTAGGAAAATTGTAACCAATTCCATCTTCATTTATTCCTTTCGATGAAGACTCGAAAATCCATTTTAAGTAACGAATATTATTTTTATTTTAAGGCGAACCCTACCAGATCCTTTAATTCTTTTATTTCTATTTCGAATTCGAAAGATTTAACTTTTTAATCGCAGCACGGGGATAGGGTATCAATTCAAAATCAGGGAACTAAAAGGAAGAATTCTGTTTTTACGAAAACAAAAGGTAAGATATTTGATGAATCTATACTTAACTTATATTAGACTTCTTAATGAAACTTATTAGACCTTTAATTAGTATAAAAGAGTTAAGCTGGGGGCCATGTATATGCGTATATTTTGGTGTACTTTTGGTGTACAAATAGTTTATAGTTTATATTAATACTTAAATTCTTAATACTTATTCTTAATATTAATACTTAATATATATTATATATAAATTATTATTATATTATAATTTATTATAATTATATTATAATTAATAATTATATAATTATTATATTATTATTTATTATATTTTTTTATTATATTTTTTTTATTCTTTATGCGTCCTCCTGGTTTTTTTATTTGTATTTGAGATGTATAATGTATGTGAACTGCTGCCTCAACGGAACGGTAAAATAGAATATAGCATCCTTTGTCGGAATGAACATTTTTAAGAAGCTGCAGTTGTCTTAAAAAGATAATTAGTAAGTTCTTCTCTCATGCTGAGATTTCTTCTTCAGTTCATTTCATTCAATTGGTACTCGCAAGAAATAGGCCAATTCGGCAGCTTTTTGTTCAATTTCTCGTGGATTAAAATTATCATCAGTACGAGTCAAGGGAATGGCTCCTTGACCCCGGATTTCCATATAAAGGACACGACGAGTAAAAAGACCCTCTCCCACCTCTATTCTGATTGATTGGATATCTTTCAGAAAGAAACGAAGGAAGATGCGACGATTTTTTCCAGGGAATCCCCAACGAAAAAAGCACATTATCCCTTCTTTTCTATCGAATCGGTCATAACCACTACCTAAATTCCATGAAATTGTGCACCACAAATAAGAACTAATGAATAGACCTGCGATCCCATAGAAAGACATCACGATCCCTTGTGGGAAAAAAACAATTTCCTGAGAAGGAAATACGGATATCAGATTCCTACCAAGATAACTGGAAGTTCCAACCACTAAGAATCCTAGTGAACCTAAAAAAAGGATACAGGCCCAGCAAAAATTACTTGTTTTTCGAGACCCCGTTATAAGTTCTATCCATATATGTTCTGATCGCCAATTCATACTATACTAGATCCAGTTGCATTCGATTAGAATTGAGAAAATAACCCAAATAGATTTGACTTTTCTTGCTTGATTCCGAAATAACTTCCATCAACTAGCAGTATTCTGACATGAACCATTAGGAATAATTGGTTAGATACATTGAGTTTCTATTTCAAAGATTTTAAAAAAATATTTGCTGATCATTTTGAATTTAATTGATATTGATTAAGCTATAACCGCATATACATACATTAATGCATATATTATGCATCAGTATACATAACAATTTTTCCGTTTGTTTTCGGAAAGGCCGCATATCATATCATATATCCTACCATATTACACTAAAAAAGTATTTGTATGATGATCCAGCGTTGAAATAAATTGATGAGATTTGGTCCCATCATTTTTAGACAATCTTATTTCTTTGGACATAAAGAGATAAAGAAGCCATTGCGATTGCCGGAAAGACTAGGCCCACTAAAGGAACCAAAATAGAGGGAAAGTTAAAATCTATCATAGAACGGGTACCTCGATTTCATATTTGTACCTATTATAATTATAAAGATATCTTATGATACGTCTACCTATTATAAAAAATATGAATATAATCTTAATATTCTTAATATTAAAGTACTTAATAATAAAAATAAATAAGTACAAGGAATGTAGAACTAAATGAAGTTTACCTATTCCTCTTTCTACACGAATATGTATGACAGTCCACTTTCATAAATTTTATTCTTCTTTTCCCATCCTTAATTTTATTTATATCTTTTCTTTCAAAAAACCTTTGTTTGTTTTGAAAGAAAAGAATTTTTTATGAATTCGCGACTTTAACCAATCTTATCCAACAAACAAAACAGGGATTCCTAGTGAAAAACAGGGGTTCTCGGTAAATAGAAATAATTTATATTCTATATTCTTATTATTCTTTATTATCATTCTATATTCATTCTTATATTCTTCTTAGTTTGATTATTTGATTAATTATTTGATTATATATTCTATATTTGAATTTGATTTGTTTTTATATTTTATTTTTTTTTTCTATATTTTTTTATATATTTTTCGTTGTTCTATAATATGAATATGTCATAAAGTAGGGATAAATTTTTTTTGATTTACCCGATTTCTCAGAAGGAGAAAGAAACTCTTTTTTATCTTGTCGATCGAAAGATGCTTATTCCTAATCAGGAAGGGGGGTAGAATAAAAAAATGGATTCGGGTAAAAAAGTAATTATCCAAAACTTCTGACTCTTACTACACTTATAACTGATGTCCCAAAAGAAAACACCATCTTCCTAGTTTGGTTTTTTTGATTACAATAAACTAAATGCTTATTCGCTACAAATCAAAATAACTGAACCTAGTGCTATACTTCCATTTTAAAATGAAGAATTTCAACCCCTTTTTAATTTTAAATTAAAATATTTTTTTTTTAATCTTGATTCAAGGGAAGGAAACCCTGTAGTTGAAATAACTCACTGAGAACACCTTTTAAAAGATTACGTGGTACGATTGGGTCGAATAAGCCCTTATCGAATAAATACTCAGCCTCTTGTGAACCGTCAGGTACTGTCTTTTTCAATGTTTGTTCAATTACTCTTTTGCCCGCAAACGCAATATAGGCATTAGGTTCAGCAATAATGATATCTCCCAACATACCAAAACTTGCTGTAACTCCGCCAGTTGTAGGAGATGTAAGGATTGATACATAGAATAACTTTTTATTTGATTGATAATCATATGAAGCAGAAGATATTTTAGCCATTTGCATCAAGCTCAAACTCCCTTCTTGCATGCGTGCTCCTCCAGAAGCACACACAATAATGACAGGTAGAGATCGATTAATAGCATACTCGATCAAACGGGTTATTTTCTCACCTACTACGGATCCCATACTACCTCCCATAAATTGAAAATCCATAACTCCAATTGCTATGGGAATACTATTTAGTTGACCTATGCCCGTTTGAACAGCTTCAGTTAAACCCGTTTTTTTTTTATAAAAAAAGATGCGATCTGTATAAGGTTCCTCTTCTGAATGAAATTCAATGGGATCCATAGAGACCATATCCTCATCCATAGGCTCCCAAGTGTCAGGATCAATAAGAAGTTTGATTCTATCTGAACTACCCATTTTCAAATGATATCCGCAGTGTTCACAAATATTCATTTTTGACCAAAAAAATTTTTTATAATTTAATCCATAACAATTCTCGCATTGAACCCATAACTCTCTGTATTTTGTATTTATATCGAAATCATTAGATCTTCCTCTTTCATTGAGATAACTGCTACTAGTACTACTCGAATTTTCACTTTCAATACTACTTATAGTTTGACTTTCTGTACAAATGAAACTATAAATGTAACTGTCGATACCACTGTAAATGTCACTATTAAGACTGATTTCAAAACGAAGATAACTATCAATGCAACTATTAATGTGATTATTCCAATTAGATTGAATATCATACATGGAATAATAATAGTAGTAATTGCTACTCTTAGACTCACTATTCAAATAACTATAAAAAAGTATCTCTAGTTCATTCAAAAAAGAATTAGCATTGTCAATCTCAAAAATCTGATTTTCAATATCAAAATATACAGAATAACTGTCACCATTACTATTTTTAACTAAAAAAGTATCATCAGAGATCAAACTAAAAATATTTCTGCTATCAAATAAATAATCTAGATAATTAATATTACCGAAACTATAACTGCCACTATCACTCCAACTAGGAATCCTTTTCTCCGCATCATTTAGAATAGGTTCATTACTTCCACTAGTATGTCCAATATCATCAAGACTATCCATTGATTTACTTAGTCCACACCTATGTTCTAACTTATTGTTAGACAAGATCGAATTGAACCAACATTTTTCCATAGAGCCTTTCTGCCCCCTATTTGATGAAAACTTAATACCTAATATATGAATAGTCATTCGATGAATAAAATATGAATAGTCATTCGATGAATAAAAAAATCATTTTACTATTTTTTTTTATCATTCAGAATTCAAATGAAGCATATTATCCAATCATTAAAATTTTTAATTAAAAACGAGCGAGTCTTGAAAAGAAAGAAAGGATTCTTCTCCTGTTGGGGAATCCAGTTAATCATTTCAATATTTCAATATATATTATGATAGAATCTTTTCCTCAAAAAAAAATATAAGGAGAGGTTTCTTAAAAAACTTTAAATTCTCATCAAAAAGATACATAGTTGTTTCTTCCCATAAATTTTAAATAGATTCTCGTAGAATCTCGTGTCATACAGTCAAATAATAAATTTGTTTATTACAACAGGGAACGAAAAAGACAATATCAATATAAAGGATGGGGGTAGAAGGGATCTTTCCCTTGGCTTGATCCTTGATCTATGGCCTGAATATAAAATGATCCACCAATCCAGTCCTAAGGATACATAATTAAGCCTATGGCTCCAACAATAAATAATAAATAATAGATTAGTCTTCAATAAATAATAGAAATAGATTAGTCTTCGATCTTATGTTGTTGTTGTATATACTTGTATATGGTAAGGTCTGTACATATATATGCAAATACACAAATACCCTCATTCATAGTATAGGATTAGTATAACATGTTCGTTCTTTATTCTATTCGGCCCAATCTTTTCTTAAAAAAAAGATTGGGCCAAGTTTCATTGCAATCAATTAGGAGAACAAACAGGGACTGCTGAATTATGCGCACTTATTTTGTCTCTTTATCTAGCTTATCCACTGGGTCGAAATCGAATTTGATCTCTTTCCATATTTCACAAGCAGCGGCTAGTTCAGGGCTCCATTTGCTAGCTTCACGAATAATATCATTACCTTCACGAGCAAGATCACGCCCCTCATTACGAGCTTGTACACATGCTTCTAAAGCCACTCGATTAGCTACTGCACCGGGTGCATTTCCCCAAGGGTGTCCTAAAGTTCCTCCACCGAACTGTAGTACGGAATCATCCCCGAAGATTTCGGTTAGGGCAGGCATATGCCAAACATGAATACCCCCGGAAGCCACGGGCAGAACACCTGGCATAGAGACCCAGTCTTGAGTGAAAAAAATACCACGACTTCGATCTTTTTCAATAAAATCATCACGTAACAAATCAACAAAACCCAGAGTCATCTCGCGTTCCCCCTCCAGTTTACCTACTACTGTACCAGCGTGAACATGATCTCCACCAGACATACGTAATGCTTTAGCTAGTACACGAAAATGCATACCATGATTTTTCTGTCTATCAATAACTGCATGCATTGCGCGATGGATGTGAAGAAGTAGACCGTTGTCGCGGCAATAATGAGCCAAGCTAGTATTTGCGGTGA